TATCAATTCTTCTTATCGCGGGGTAGAGCAACTTGGTAGCTCACAAGGCTCATAACCTTGAGGTCACGGGTTCAAATCCCGTCTCCGCAACATTTTGGATAAAAATAAAAATGGCAACTATTATATATTCTAAAATTAGATTCGATTTTAAAATAAAAATATATATATATACTATTACTATAGTATTCAATACATAAGCAACGGCGGATAGCGGGAATCGAACCCGCGTCTTCTCCTTGGCAAAGAGAAATTTTACCATTCAACTATATCCGCATTTTTATTAATATTGTACCTTCTATATTAATTCTATTTGTGCAGAGCTGTGTCTGATATCTATTAGGTTAGGAGTGATTAAATAAAGTCTAAATCTATATATTTAGATGGAATATATAAATAATAGAAGAAATCTATATAATAGATTATGGAATCTATTAGTTAGTATATATTATTAAACTAATATTCAAAAAATGTAATTACTAATTTATTTTTTGAAATTAAAAAAATAAATTCGCATCTATTACCTTATATAAATATAATAATTTGACTATCTATATCATATCATATATAAGTATTAAGATAGAAACTTTTTCCAATAGAAGAAGTTTGACCCCCCCCCATTAATAATAATGTTTTTGTTTTCTTTATTTGTGGGGTCTTATATATTCCATTTTAATTTTAATGTGCCTCACAACCCGAAAGAATTCGGGGGGAGGGGTCATTTCGTTTTTGGATCTAGAATGAATAATTTCAAGAGATGAGAGAATTAAGAATACCCACTAGAAATACTAATCCAATCCATAATGATGTACCAGAAAATACAACATTTTTGTTACTTGACCAACCATCAGGAGAAGCAAATACAACGGGTACACTAATCAATAAAATGGATGAAGTTACAATTAATGCAAAAACAGCTAATTGAAAAGCAATAGTCATGTTTCTAATCCTCCAATTTTCCAACAAAAGAACTATACCATTTGATCCCCTAACCCCCCTTTTATCCCCCAAAAAAATGAAAAAACGCATTATGGAGGGTTTTATCATGAATCTATTGATTTAGATGACACCCCCTTTGAGGGGTGGGTCGCGGGGTAGTTTTTTTTACTTCACATCACAAAGGGGCATGCTGGATCATGCATATATATACGGAAAGAGAACTAGACCAATAGATTCACACTGGATATCTTTATCATAGATAGATAAAAGGGGTATTAATTCGTATGGTCATGTTCTCTTGAGTGGAATAAAGATAAAATAGAAATTAGCTTTTGGAGAGATGGCTGAGTGGTTGATAGCTCCGGTCTTGAAAACCGGTATAGTTCCAAAGAACTATCGAGGGTTCGAATCCCCCTCTCTCCTTTTTCTTGGCGAATGGATTCTTTTATTGATTTAGGTTGGCTCGATTTTTGGGGGCTCGGCTATATCACCACTTAGCCGAGCCCCAAAAAAGATTAGATATAAATGAATTGAAAAAATATATATATATTTTTCAATATGATCTGCTCGACTCAACCCAATATCTATACTAAAATCAAAGTTATTCCTACGTCAAGCATTGGATTTCATGTCTCAATTAAGGGGAGTCATGGAAAGAACAGGCTCAAAATCTCGATCAATTCCTTTTTCAAATCCCGCGGCCGCTGCGCGAGCTCTTCCCGCGTGCCATAAATGACCTACGAATAGGAAGAATCCTAGAACAAAATGAGAAGTGGCTAACCAACTTCTAGGAGAGACATAATTGACTGCATTAATTTCGGTAGCTACGCCACCCACGGAATTTAAAGAACCTAAAGGAGCATGAGTCATATATTCTGCGGAACGACGTTCTTGCCAAGGCTGTATGTCTTTTTTCAGTCTACTCAAGTCCAAACCATTAGGACCCCTTAGAGGTTCTAACCAAGGAGCACGCAGATCCCAAAAACGCATAGTTTCTCCCCCAAAAATGACTTCTCCGGTCGGAGAACGCATTAGATATTTACCTAAACCGGTAGGTCCTTGAGCGGATCCTACATTAGCTCCAAGACGTTGGTCTCTAACTAGAAAAGTAAATGCTTGAGCTTGAGAAGCTTCCGGTCCAGTGGGACCATAAAACTCACTAGGATAAGCAGTATTATTGAACCAGACAAAGCAACAAGCTATAAAACCAAAAACGGATAAAGCAGCTAAACTATAAGACAAGTAAGCTTCTCCAGACCAGACTAGTGCACGCCGAGCCCATGCAAAGGGTTTGGTTAAGATATGCCAGATTCCACCAAGTATACAAATGGAACCCAACCATACATGCCCTCCAATTATGTCTTCCAAATCGTCCACACTAACAATCCACCCTTCTCCCCCAAAAGGAGATTTTAATAAATAACCAAATAGAATACTTGGACTAAGGGTTAAGTTAGTAATTTTTCTTACATCTCCCCCTCCTGGAGCCCAGGTATCATATATACCCCCAAAATAAAAAGCCTTAAATACTAGTAGAAAAGCCCCTATACCTAACAAAATTAAG